GGTGGTACTTGTGATATTTCGGCTTGGGATGCATTTTATTTGGCAGTTTTTTGGATGTTAAATACCATTGGATGGGTTACTTTTTATTGGCATTGGAAGCACATCACATTATGGCAGGGTAACGTTTCACAGTTTAATGAATCTTCCACTTATTTGATGGGATGGTTAAGAGATTATCTATGGTTAAACTCTTCACAACTTATCAACGGATATAACCCTTTTGGTATGAATAGTTTATCAGTTTGGGCGTGGATGTTCTTATTTGGACATCTTGTTTGGGCTACTGGATTTATGTTCTTAATTTCCTGGCGTGGATATTGGCAAGAATTGATTGAAACTTTAGCATGGGCTCATGAACGCACACCTTTGGCTAATTTAATTCGATGGAGAGATAAACCGGTAGCTCTTTCCATTGTGCAAGCAAGATTGGTTGGATTAGCCCATTTTTCTGTAGGTTATATATTCACTTACGCGGCTTTCTTGATTGCCTCTACATCGGGCAAATTTGGTTAATTCTTATGTGTTATATCCTCGATAATATCATTTCTTTCGATGCAGAAGGGGGTCCGCCTTCTTATATTTCTACTATTTCTACATCTAGGATCCGACTTTTATCATTGATACTAATAGGAAGAACCGAACCATTATGGCAAGAAAAGGTTTAATTCAGAGGGAAAAGAAGAGGCAAAAATTGGAACAAAAATATCATTTGATTCGTCGATCCCCCAAAAAAGAAATAGGTAAAGTTCCATTGTTGAGTGAGAAATGGGAAATTCACGGAAAGTTACAATCCCCACCGCGTAATAGTGCACCTACACGTCTTCATCGACGTTGTTTTTCAACCGGAAGACCGAGAGCTAACTATCGAGACTTTGGGTTATCCGGACACATACTTCGTGAAATGGTTCATGCATGTTTGTTGCCTGGAGCAACAAGGTCAAGTTGGTAAGCATTAAAATATCGTTTCATTTTTTATATTCATTTCTATGATCATAGAGGAGCCCCTTTACCATTCTGTATAAATAGGCTATTCTATTTGTACCAATATGGTAGAGGGGTGTACTCAATCCTTCTTTGTCCATTAGTTCCCAGTCCCTCTCTTCGTCGCGGGGTAGAGCAGCTTGGTAGCTCGCAAGGCTCATAACCTTGAGGTCACGGGTTCAAATCCCGTCTCCGCAACATTTTTTTTGACAAAAAATGGAGGTTTGACTCCGGTAACTAGTAATTAATTACTATTTTTTTCTTTTTATTTTGGGGTGGGCAGGAGGAAAAGAAGGGAATAGTATAGAAGTGAAGAGGATAGAACCACTCTACTATCACTGTCAACTATACTTAATTCTTTATCCTATTAAAAAAAAAATGAACCCATTACCCTGGGCGGATAGCGGGAATCGAACCCGCATCTTCTCCTTGGCAAAGAGAAATTTTACCATTCAACTATATCCGCTTGTTCTTGATACACAATGGATGGGCCATATTTGTGCAGAGTTAGATCAGATACTCCTTTGTCTTTCAGAGTAATTGCAAAATGCTTATTTTCATTTAATAAAATTTATTTTCATTTAATAAAAAATGAATTTAGATTCTTTATAAATTATTAAAAATATTAATAGTAATTAGAATAATATCAAATTTGAATTGTATAAAATTAGATATTATTCTAATAGAAATACTATATATAGTTAACAATAACTATATAGTGAAATTAGAATATATAAATTTAAAATTATAATCATTTAATTTTAATAATAATAAAATTAGTTATTATCAAAAAAATATTATTATCAAAATAGTATTATAAATATTATAGAAAATTTCTACTATTTATAAATATAAATAATAATATATTATAAATATAAATAAATAGTATAATAAAATTATTTAATTAATATATATTTTTTAATTTCATTTTTAAATAGTTAAATATAAGAAGTTTGTTTGACCCCTCCCTTTCATTTTTTTTTTCTTTATTTGCATTTTGGGGACTTATATTTCATTTTAATGGGTCTCACAACCTGAAAATGAAAGAATTAGGAGGGGATCATTTCATTTTTGGATCTAAATAGAACAAATAGGTTCAAGAGATGAGAGAATTAAGGATACCCACCAAAAAGACTAATCCAATCCATAATGATGTACCGGAAAATACAACATTTTTGTTATTTGACCAACCATCAGGAGAAGCAAATACAACAGGTACACTAATCAGTAAGATTGCTGAAGTAGCAATTAATGCAAAAACAGCCAATTGGAAAGCAATAGTCATCTTTCTAATCCTCCAATCTATCAACAAAAGAAACTATATACCATTTGATCCCTTTATTGGTATCGGCCAAAATTTCTAATAAAACGTATCATAGAGGGATTTTACCACGAATCTATTAATGCTGTATGACTTATTAGCACCTTTTACCACCTTATTAAATTAAGGCATGAGATCAAGGGAAAGGTATTTTTTTTTTTTACTTCATTAAAAGAGGCCCGCCAGATCATTATCTAT